GGTTTCCATTATGGGTTTCGTAATAGATAGAGATAGAAAGTCAAGATCTTGAGAAAGTGTGAATCCATGGGTTTTAACTAATTCATGTAAAGATATTATCATATTTACACAATTCAATTATATGCAAAATTTATAAACCCTTTTTATGGTTAAATATTTTTTTGTTTAGAATACTTTCATTTACTTAGCTTAGTTGGTCATACAATACATAATACAATAAATAATAACATAGATTATGATATGATAGTGTGTTTGATGAAAAAACCGAAAATAGTTAGAACAATCAATATACAGAATATTGGCGATGCAACAACCATTGTTGCCAAAGCAAGGTTATTTTTTGACTGAACTACAAAGATAGAACTCTATGATATGGAAAGACAGAGTGTAGAAGCTAAAAAGATACTGGAAGTTGCTCATCTTCAAATCGAGTTGGACCCGAAATGAAAAAAAAAAAAAAAATCAAAAGGAGGTATCGGGCCTGGGCCGTCCGATCGAAAAGAAAGTGGGTTAAATCCTATTGAAAATAAATGATTCAAATTGAAATTATTTTAAAATCCAATTATTCTTTTTTTTTTCAAAAATGACTGAATTTTTTTTTTTTTAGTTATACGATAGAGTTTTTATTACTTTCACTCAACTCACGAATTGCACAATGAATCTGTTGATTTGGAATCACATGACCGGTTGATGTCACATCAGAGCAATCGATTTTTTCTACTATGTAATTCTATCTTTTTTAGTGCTATCTATAATGACTGATCAATTAAGATGGAACTAAGTTAATATTGTCTACTGTCAATAGTTTTTCTTACTGTCGTATCTGGGAAAATTGAAACTTAGGTAAGTGTTTTATCAACATATGTAGTAAAAGAACATATCTAATTTAGCCCTTTCATGTCTACTATAACTAGTTATTTCGGTTTTCTATTAGCTGCTTCAACTATAACCTCAGCTCTATTGATTGGTTTGAACAAGATACGACTTATTTGAAATAAATTGAATGAACAATTTATAAAAATAAGTATTTCTCTTAAATGCCAGGTCTTCCATAGTCCCGCGGGCACGGGAATTGCCAATTCTCGGTTATTGAGATTCGCGAACAATTCAGATTAATATTTAGGGATAGATCTTACCTCTCTTTTTATTCTCTCAAACAAAAAATAGAAATGATTGAAGTTTTTTTATTTGGAATCGTTTTAGGTCTAATTCCTATTACTTTGGCAGGATTATTCGTAACTGCATATTTACAATACAGACGTGGTGATCAATTGGACCTTTGATTGAAAAATATATTTTTTTATTGACCTCCTACTCCTTTCCTTGAAAGGAGGTCAAATTTAAGTTTATTAAGTTATTTTATTGTATGTGATTCGACATAACATCACGCTCTGTAGGATTTGAACCTACGACATCGGGTTTTGGAGACCCGCGTTCTACCGAACTGAACTAAGAGCGCTTTCTTATTACAGGGGATACAACTGTAAAAAAAAAAAAATTTCTATGTACCCAAAAATATCTTGCAAACACCTAGTATAGTATGCAAAAATTAAAGATTATATAGCCAATTTTAAAATTTAATCAATCTCGAGTAATCTCCCGTTACTGCCCATTAGTAGAAGTAATAGGTAGGGATGACAGGATTTGAACCCGTGACATTTTGTACCCAAAACAAACGCGCTACCAAGCTGCGCTACATCCCTTTTAAAAATTGTTTTACAATGTCATTGTACAAAATCCTTGTCTTGTTTTCCACATTTTTATTTTCTTCTTGATTTTATACTTTATTTATTATATTAAAATATTGTATTTATATTATATACATCTAAAACCTAAACGCATAAAAAATTTAATATTAATCGATAACACTCAGGCTTTTTTTTTAAGGACAAGAACATTGACTCGTTCATTGTACATATCCATTTAAGTTAGGAATTCTGCATAAAAATAAATATAAATTATCTTGAACTACGACATCTGCTCATATATATAATCTATGTCTATAGTTTTACAATAAACAATAAAAAGGAGGATTTTCAATGCGAGATATAAAAACATATCTCTCCACGGCACCTGTGCTAAGTACTCTATGGTTTGGGTCTTTAGCGGGTCTATTGATAGAGATTAATCGTTTATTCCCAGACGCCTTGTCATTTCCTTTTTTTTGATTCTAGTTATTGATATGCAAAAAATAAAAAAAAATTAGAGATTTAATTCTATGTGACGTGATTAAAAAAAAAAAAAAAAAATGTATTAAACCCAAGCAAAAAGTTGATCTAATAAAATTAGATTTGGAAAAACATAAATAGAAATGCGGGTCCAGTCTAGGATAGGAGAGGCTCCACGAAATCATAACACAGTAAAGAAGATACATAACTGAAATATTGGTATTAGTATAGGAATAATTGATAGTTAGAAAAAAATTGTATTACTTAAAATTATATATATATTATAATATATAATTGATATTTAAATAAAATTAAATAAAAAAATATATATATTCAATCTATTTAATTTTCATTATTACTCTTAAATTAATTGAATTAATTAATATTAATTACAATGAAATCTTTTTAAAATTAATTTCAAATTAGTAACTTCTATTAATTTTTTGTTCTTTTTATTTTCAGATCGAAAATAGGAAAGTTAAGTCGATCCAAAGGGGGTTCATGGCCAAGGGTAAAGATGTAAGGGTCATAATTATTTTGGAATGTACTTGTTGTTGTGCCCGAAATGGTGTCAATAAAGAATCGCCGGGTATTTCTAGATATATTACTCAAAAGAATCGACACAATACACCCAGTCGATTAGAATTGAGAAAATTTTGTCGTTATTGTCACAGGCATACGATTCATGGGGAAATCAAGAAATAGATCGAACGGAACATATGTGCAATCTTTCCATTCCAACTCAAAGAGCAGAAAGAGGAAGAACATATAACATAATCATAATATAATACAAATTATATTAAAATTATAAATTATACAAATAAAACCCCACTTTGGCCGGATCTTAAATTAATAAAGAAATAGAATTTTAGAAATAAGGAATAAACCATGGATAAATCTAAGCAACCTTTTCGTAAATCCAAGCTCTCTTTTCGTCGGCGTTTGCCCCCAATTGTCTCGGGGGATCGAATTGATTATAGAAACATGAGTTTAATTAGTCGATTTATTAGTGAACAAGGAAAAATATTATCTAGACGGATAAATAAATTGACCTTGAAACAACAACGATTAATTACTATTGCTATAAAACAAGCTCGTATTTTATCTTCGTTACCTTTTCTTAATAATGAGAAACAATTTGAGAGAACCGAGTCGATCCCTAGAACTGCGGGTCCTAGAGCCAGAAATAAATAGGCATATTCCTCAATTGACTCAAAACTCCGATTGGAATTCAAGCTCAAATGGATTGGATGTTTTGCTCGAAAAGACCCAGAATCCAGGTTTAATTCTTGTCTTATAAGAAACAAAAAAAGGGGGATAAGCAATTTTTTTTATTGAAGCATGTTCGTTCATTCCTACTACTTTTCTTATCTTAATTTTATCTCAATTTAGTTTATTCTATCTTCCCGGAGTTCATTCTCCGGGGAATTCTTGTTCAATCATTCCTGTATATTACTTTATAGTTTCCTTTATTTTATGATCTTATTGGAAATCATGTAAAGACAATTCTTATTTGATATAGCTATTTGCGCAAGTATTTTACGATTAAGAAGCAATTGCCCCTTGTACAGATTGTGTATTAATCGACTATAACTATGGAATACTTTATTCTCGCGAGTTACTGCATTTATCCGAGTGATCCACAAACGACGAAAATTTCTCTTTTGCCTGCCCCTATCTCGATGAGAGGAAACCAAAGCTCTCATTTTATGTTGAGTAATTGTTCGCGTAAGTCTTGAATGAGCTCCTCTAAAGGTTGATGCAAATACACGAATTTTTGTTCGACGTCTCCGAGCTGTATACCCTCGTTTCACTCTGGTCATTGAATCAAATTAAACTTTAATGAATAACTAATTGAATTCTCTTCTTTCAGTCATTATTTGTCCCCCCGGTCGGTTAATAACAAAACGGATTATTCCGATATATAAAATATAAATTCCAATGGCTTTTGCTACTATGACCTTCCCAACCACTATATTTTTAGTTTTATTCTTTCCAGGCCAGACATTTGGTTCACCTGGAACTAAGAAATTCTACCAAATACTATACAAAAAAATAGTGGGTTCCTTCGTTTCTATGGTTACTTCTTAAACGGTGAGGCCCTCTCTATGCGCCGGAGCCTCATCTCTCATTTAATCAAATGGTATTGTAAACTTGTATAGTTAACATTCTTGGGCTCTACCCATTAATTATACAGTAATAGGCCTTTTTCACAGTAAGAGCTATCCATACAGTGACGGCATTTAATTATGAAAGTTGGCTAGGTAGCTGACCCTGTTAGTCCGTTCTTTCAAGAATATGGGCATAACTTTTTTTTTGTTTTGCTTCTTATCCTTATAATACCATTTCCTCCGCTTAATGGATAACCATTTGCTACCAATGGAGAATTGCTTCTCATCTAAAATTGAGGTGGTTGGATTTGCACCAATGAAAACCATAAATTCCATACACAATATACAAGAAACAATAAGGGTATATAATATATCCCCATTTTAGATAGTAAATAGCGTTCTTTTACTCTATCTATTCATTGGTATTAATCATTGATACTGGAAAAATTGTCTCATTTGCTCGAGCTCATGATCTGAACGAGTCGCACATACACCCTAGTACATGTTCCTCGACGCTGAGGACATCCTCGAAGAGCGGGGGATTTCGTGACATTTTTTATTGGCTGTCTTGTGTTTCTAATAAGTTGTTTAATAGTTGGCATGTCGGATATATCAAATTATATTATAGAATGGGTTGGTTTAGATCGATCTTAACCTGATTTTTGATTGATGATTATTAATTATTTCGATTCAATATAAGATATCAAATCGTGTCAAATTCGAATTATGGTTGAAAATAAAACGGAATCATGGATTTATACGAAATCCGAAGTATTTTCATTTTCAACCGCTACAAGATCAACAATGCCATGGGCTTGGGCTTCTGTTGCCGACATAAAAACATCTCGTTCCATGTCTTCGGATATAACCCACAAAGGGTTGCCTGTTCTTTGTACATAAACTTTTGTGAGGTTTTCGCGAAGTTTCAGGAGTTCTTCCGCTTCCAGGATAAATTCTCCTGCCTGTGCCTCATAAAAAGAACTAGCAGGTTGGTGAATCATAACCCTGATGATATTGAGATAACATCATGAATGGTTCTTCTATCTCGCATGATGGGATTTAAATTAAAGGGATAAAAAAAGAAGAAAAAAATAGAATTGAACAACCGTACAGGCACCTTTTGTGCATTGCATACGGCTCTGCAATGGAATTTACTAACCCCCTCCTCCAGAGAAGAGGGAAAGAAATAGAATCTATCCGATCCAGCCAGATCGTTGAATAATCCATTTGCCATCCTTCTTTATCATAAGAGTAAAAAAATACTATGATGGTTCTGTTGCTTTATATTAGATATTTATATATTTATCTAGTTTGTGATTTGGCAATCCCAAAGTGTCTTTCTGATATGATCAAATAAGGAAAAAATGATTTGTGACGCTAAAATGTCCTCCCGACACATAAGATAAAATCGCAAATAAAGGTTATTTCATACTACTATCTCGATACAAAATCTCAGGTTATAAAAAACAATAATGGTTTGTTCATATCGAACTCAAAGTGCCATGCTATTATTACTTAATTTTTCCTAATTCGATTATTTATATTCGATATGGCGAAGGCATAGTCTTTTTTTTTTTTTTAACTCATTGGCGCCAAGCGTGAGGGAATGCTAGACGTTTGGTAATTTCTCCTCCAACCAGAATGAAAGATCCCATTGAAGCAGCTAATCCCATGCATATTGTATGTACATCGGGTGGCACAAATAGCATAGTATCATAAATGGCTATTCCTGGTATTACCCATCCGCCGGGAGAGTTTATAAACAAATAAAAATCCCTAGTATTATCTTCTATACTGAGATATACCATGAGACCCACAAGTTGATTGGAGATCTCGCTATCAACTTCTTGGCCTAAAAAAAGTAATCTTTCTCGATGAAGTCGGTTGATTAGGACAAAATTGTATCCCTTAGGAACCATACGTGCACCTTTGGATGCATACGGTTCAAAAAATTGCGAAAAAAAAAAATCAATCAATGTATCAATTCTAGTCTTCATTTATTTTTATAACAGGTTTTTCTTTTTCTAAAGAAGGGCTTTTCTTCGATTTTTCAAAAACATGAGTTTTGGTTCCCTTTCTCTTCCTTATCAAAAAAAATTATTGAACTTATTAAACTAACCTCTCATTGATGTATTATTTCATCGAAATTCAAATCACGATGGCATTTTCTTGTTCTTGAATAGACCCTTTCAATTCTTTTAGGTTCGTGTTCTACTCCGGGTAAAGATTTGTCCAAATTCTATTTGCACATATAGGGCAAATTATCTCAGTACCGCTTCTTTTTTTTTTTTTTATGTTTCATTTCATGCTTTCCCTCAAATTATTCCATGCTATTGAATGGCAATTTGAGATCACTCCTAATAATATATAGAAAGCATAAATTAAATATAAATAAAGAATGTTTATGATACAAATAGTAATCATATATATTACCAATTTGATATTTTCTGAACGGAGCCTGGATACTTTATTTTATCGTTACAAGTTAACCATAAATTCTTAATAATATTGATCCCCAATATAAATTGATCTAATTGCACTTCACGCTCCGAATAATTGATGGTTCAATCAATATTTCTTGGGCGAAACGGAGGATATCCCGATCGGTGGAGACAACGGGTAAACCCCATATGACCTAATATATCTGACAAGCCGCACTATACGTCAACCCAAACTGCGTCTTCCTCTCCAGGATTCCGAAAAGGTACTTTTGGAACACCAACGGGCATTAAATTAAAGAAAAAAGTTAAGTACTATACTTCACTTTAATATGGAAACGTACCAATGAATTTATTGTCTTCATTTTTTTATGTTTATTCTATTTTAAACATAAATTGGATACATGGATTGGGTGAATATTTCCGGAAGAAGACAGAATGAATAAATAATTTTCACGAGCGGGTCGATCATTTGAATGATAAACAAGTATCTACGCATTCATTCTACAAAAAAAGGGGGCCCAACCCCCATTGCGTATTGGTACTTATCGAGTATAGAATAGATCTGCTTCTCTTTGTTCTTACGAACAAAATTGTTCCGTTATTTTCAATGGAACGAAATAAATCTTAACCCTTTCTCATACAAAATCTACTGAAAAGGTTAGGTACATAACATAGTATAGTCTTTTCCAATGCGATAAAGTTACATAGTGTCCATTTTTCTTTGATATTTGATAAAAAAGGGGTATTTCCATGGGTTTACCTTGGTATCGTGTTCATACTGTCGTATTGAATGATCCCGGTCGGTTGCTTTCTGTCCATATAATGCATACAGCTCTAGTTTCTGGTTGGGCCGGTTCGATGGCTCTATACGAATTAGCAGTTTTTGATCCTTCTGACCCGGTTCTTGATCCAATGTGGAGACAGGGTATGTTCGTTATACCCTTTATGACTCGTTTAGGAATAACCAATTCATGGGGTGGGTGGAGTATTTCGGGAGGAACTATACCGAATCCGGGTATTTGGAGTTACGAAGGTGTGGCAGGGGCACATATTGTGTTTTCTGGCTTGTGCTTCTTGGCAGCTATCTGGCATTGGGTGTATTGGGATCTAGAAATATTCTCTGATGAACGTACCGGAAAACCTTCTTTGGATTTGCCCAAGATCTTTGGAATTCATTTATTTCTCTCAGGGTTGGCTTGCTTTGGCTTTGGCGCATTTCATGTAACAGGCTTGTATGGTCCTGGAATATGGGTGTCCGATCCTTATGGGCTAACTGGAAAAGTACAATCTGTAAATCCAGCGTGGGGCGCAGAAGGTTTTGATCCTTTTGTTTCGGGAGGAATAGCCTCTCATCATATTGCAGCGGGTACATTGGGCATATTAGCAGGTTTATTTCATCTTAGTGTCCGTCCGCCTCAACGTCTATACAAAGGATTACGTATGGGCAATATTGAAACTGTACTTTCCAGCAGTATCGCTGCTGTTTTTTTCGCAGCTTTCGTTGTTGCTGGAACTATGTGGTATGGTTCAGCAACTACTCCAATCGAATTATTTGGCCCCACTCGTTATCAGTGGGATCAGGGATACTTCCAGCAAGAAATATATCGAAGAGTTGGCACAGGACTAGCTGAAAATCTGAGTTTTTCGGAAGCTTGGTCTAAAATCCCCGAAAAATTAGCTTTTTATGATTACATTGGTAATAATCCGGCAAAAGGGGGATTATTCAGAGCCGGCTCAATGGACAGCGGGGATGGAATAGCTGTTGGATGGTTAGGACACCCCATCTTTAGAGATAAAGAAGGCCGCGAGCTTTTTGTACGTCGTATGCCCACTTTTTTTGAAACATTCCCCGTAGTTTTGGTAGACGGAGACGGAATTGTGAGAGCCGATGTTCCTTTTAGAAGGGCAGAATCCAAGTATAGTGTCGAACAAGTGGGCGTAACTGTCGAGTTCTATGGTGGCGAACTCAATGGAGTCAGTTATAGTGATCCTGCTACTGTGAAAAAATATGCTAGACGCGCCCAATTAGGTGAAATTTTTGAATTAGACCGAGCTACTTTGAAATCCGATGGTGTTTTTCGGAGCAGTCCAAGGGGTTGGTTCACTTTTGGGCATGCCACATTTGCTTTGCTCTTCTTTTTCGGACACATTTGGCATGGCGCTAGAACCTTGTTCAGAGATGTTTTTGCTGGTATTGATCCAGATTTGGATTCTCAAGTAGAATTTGGAGCATTCCAAAAGCTTGGAGATCCAACTACAAGAAGACAAGTAGTCTGATAGAATATTACTCTGATATCTTTCGTCTCCACTTTTTTTATTTGATGACATTTTGATAACATAAGGTACCAGAAAAATCGTGACTTGATTGAATCGCCATCTTTAATTCTTTCCCTTTCTTTACTATAGTAAATGATCCAAAATGAATAGGTGTGGAAGCTATAATTGTAAACCACGATCAAATCTATGGAAGCATTGGTTTATACATTTCTCTTAGTCTCGACTTTAGGGATAATTTTTTTCGCTATCTTTTTTCGAGAACCACCTAAGGTTCCGACTAAAAAATAATTTTTGATCATCTTAATTTGAAGTAACGAGCCCACCATTGGTAGGCTCATTACTTCAATTAGTCCCCGTGTTCTTCGAATGGATCTCTTAATTGTTGAGAGGGTTGCCCAAAAGCGGTATATAAGGCGTACCCAGTAAAGCTTACAAGTAAACCAGATATGAAGATGGCGACTAGGGTTGCTGTTTCCATTTCTAGATAATTTAAGGATCACAATGGATCTACGATAAGATCGTTTATTTACAACTACAACCAAATGGTATACAAAGTCAACAGATCTTAACCAATCATTAAATAAGATTTATGGCTACACAAACCGTTGAGGATAGTTCTAAATCTAGGCCAAGACAAACTAATATAGGAAGTTTATTGAAACCATTGAATTCGGAATATGGTAAAGTAGCTCCGGGCTGGGGGACTACACCACTTATGGGGGTCGCAATGGCTCTGTTTGCGATATTTTTATCTATCATTTTGGAAATTTATAATTCATCCGTTTTATTGGATGGAATTTCAATGAATTAGGTTCCTAAGGACTATAAAGTCCTAGTTCTAGTTTTTCAATAAAAAAATAAAAACGCACTTAAAACTCAGATTTCTCATTCTGGTAGTTCGACCGTGGAATTTTTTTTGTTTCGGTATTTCCGGAATATGAGTGTGTGACTTGTTATAATTGATCCTATTGATAATACAGAGAATAGTCTGTCATCTCTATCA